CAAGAACAATTACCAATTACTAAAATTCCGTTTTGATTGAAAGTAGCGAAGCTTCCTTCATTTTATTTTGCTTAGACAATAACTAAAAATCCTAAAGGGGTTGAGAGTAATGATTTTCATATATTCATAAAAATATATTTATCTATTCTCTGTATAGTAAAATACTACATTACATACAGTATATATATATAAATATCATATCTGTGATTATAATATATAAATAAAAAAAAAAAAGAAAATAGAATAATTACTCTAAATAATTTAAATAATTGAATCGAGACATTTTTTCAATGCAATTTTGAACGAAACTTTCAGATAAACAAATGGTATTCAATCATTCATATAATAAATAAACATATCTACATCAACCCACACACGACCCTATCCCTATATTGATTTAATTCAATTAGAAGGGTATCAAAAAATAGGTAACCTCTTCTTTTTTTTTTGTTTGTTCAATAAGGTCATGAAAAATTTCTACTTAATTTATCTTTTATTTTACATAGAATGGATTTGCCTGGACCAATACATGATTTTCTTTTAGTTTTTTTGGGATTGGGTCTTATAGTGGGAAGTCTAGGAGTGGTATTACTTACCAATCCAATTTTTTCTGCCTTTTCGTTGGGATTGGTTCTTGTTTGTACATCCTTATTCCATATTCCATCGAACTCCCATTTTGTAGCTGCTGCACAGCTCCTTATTTATGTGGGAGCAATAAATGTATTAATTGTATTTGCCGTGATGTTTATGAATGGTTCAGAATATTACAAAGATTTCTATCTTTGGACTGTTGGAGATGGAGTCACTTCACTGGTTTGTACAAGTATTTTTTTTTCATTAATTACTACTATCCCAGATACGTCATGGTACGGTATTATTTGGACTACAAGGTCAAACCAGATTATAGAGCAGGACTTGATAAATAATGGTCAACAAATTGGGATTCATTTATCAACAGATTTTTTTCTTCCATTTGAACTTATTTCGATAATTCTTTTAGTTGCCTTGATCGGTGCAATTGCTATGGCTCGTCAGTACTAAATATTTCGAAATTGAATAATATAAAATTATATTAATTAAATTAATATAGACTTGTTCTTTTCTTCAAAATATTTTTTTTATTGTTCATGTATATAAATATAAAGATAAAGTATAAAAAAAATGAAAAAAAAAAACGGAATTTTTCTATATTTATATCTATTTTCTATTACCAATACCTTTTTGCGTACTTTTTTTATTCTATTTTAGTCAATTGAATCGGTTAAATTGTTGTTCATATTGAAATGAATCGAGATTGATGAGGAGTTGTTCAATGATGCTCGAACATGTACTTGTTTTGAGTGCCTATTTATTATGCATCGGTATCTATGGATTGATTACAAGTCGAAATATGGTTCGAGCGCTTATGTGTCTTGAGCTTATACTGAATGCAGTTAATATAAATTTCGTAACATTTTCGGATTTATTTGATAGTCGCCAATTAAAAGGAGACATTTTCTCGATTTTTGTTATAGCAATTGCAGCTGCTGAAGCAGCTATTGGATTAGCTATTGTTTCATCAATTCATCGTAACAGAAAATCAACTCGTATCAATCAATCGACTTTGTTGAATAAATAGGGTTTATAAAAAAAAATATAGAGTATCTGCCAATAAAAAAATGGGTATGTGCAGCATATAGTGCTATTTGATAAAATGTAATAAATCAAAGTATCTTGGCCTTCTTTCATGAGCAGATCCAGAAGTAGATTGATTCTGGTAAATCTACTAAATCATTGATTCATCTGGTGTCTACAATATATAATTCATTTACTACTTTACTAGATCGAAATTTTATGATGTTAAAAAAAAATTATAGATCCAATGTCACATTCAGTAAAGATTTATGATACATGTATAGGGTGTACTCAATGTGTACGAGCTTGCCCCACAGATGTATTAGAGATGATACCCTGGGACGGGTGTAAAGCTAAACAAATTGCTTCTGCTCCAAGAACAGAAGACTGTGTAGGTTGTAAAAGGTGTGAATCCGCTTGCCCAACCGATTTTTTGAGTGTCCGGGTTTATTTATGGCACGAGACAACTCGTAGCATGGGTCTAGGTTATTGATACGTTCGAGAAAATTCCACTTGAATCCATCATTTTTTATCTTTACCGACAAAACCCGTACTCGAGAAAAGAAAAACTTATTAGTTTTATTATTATATATATTTCTTTTCTCGAGTACGGGTTTTCGGGTCAAAGTCAAAGTAAGTGTATCTTGTTTTTACCACGAATGATTTTCCTTGGTTAACTATAATTGTTGTTTTGCCGATATTCGCGGGTACTTTCATTTTCTTTTTCCCTCATAGAGGAAATAAGGTTATTAGGTGGTATACTATTTGTATATGCCTATTAGAACTACTTCTAATGGCCTATGTATTCTGTTATCATTTCCAATTGGATGATCCATTAATCCAATTGGAGCAAGATTATAAATGGATCAATTTTTTTGATTTTCATTGGAGACTGGGAATTGATGGGCTTTCCATAGGACCCATTTTACTCACGGGATTCATCACGACTTTAGCTACTTTAGCAGCTTGGCCAGTTACTCGAGATTCAAAATTGTTCCATTTCCTTATGTTAGCAATGTACAGCGGCCAAATAGGATTATTTTCTTCTCGAGATCTTTTACTTTTTTTTATCATGTGGGAATTAGAATTAATTCCTGTCTACCTACTTTTATCCATGTGGGGAGGGAAGAAACGTTTGTACTCAGCTACAAAGTTTATTTTGTACACCGCGGGGGGTTCCATTTTTCTCTTAATGGGAGTTCTAGGTATGGGTTTATATGGTTCCAATGAACCAACATTAAATTTTGAAACATCAGCCAATCAGCCGTATCCTGTGGCATTGGAAATACTATTCTATTTTGGATTTCTTATTGCTTATGCTATCAAATTACCGATTATACCTCTACATACATGGTTACCAGATACCCATGGGGAAGCCCATTACAGTACATGTATGCTTTTAGCTGGAATCTTATTAAAAATGGGAGCATATGGATTGGTTCGTATCAATATGGAATTATTACCCCATGCTCATTCTATATTTTCTCCCTGGTTGATGATAGTAGGTGCAATTCAAATAATCTATGCAGCTTCAGCATCTCCGGGTCAGCGTAATTTAAAAAAGAGAATTGCCTATTCCTCTGTATCTCATATGGGTTTCATAATTATAGGAATTAGTTCCATAACTGATACAGGACTCAACGGGGCCCTTTTACAAATGATCTCTCATGGATTTATCGGTGCTGCACTTTTTTTCTTGGCAGGAACGAGTTACGATAGAACACGTCTTGTTTATCTCGATGAAATGGGGGGAATAACTATCCCAATGCCAAAAATATTTACAATGTTCAGTAGCTTTTCGCTGGCTTCTCTTGCATTGCCTGGAATGAGTGGTTTTGTTGCAGAATTTGTAGTATTTTTTGGATTAATTATGAGCCAAAAATTTCTTTTAATGCCAAAAATACTAATAACTTTTGTAACGGCAATTGGAATGATATTAACTCCTATTTATTCATTATCTATGTTACGTCAGATGTTCTACGGATATAAGCAATTTAATTCGCAAAATTCTCATTTTTTAGATTCTGGGCCGCGCGAACTATTTCTTTCAATCTGTATTTTTCTACCCGTAATAGGTATTGGTATTTATCCGGATTTCGTTCTCTCACTATCAATTGACAAGGTAGAAACTATTATATCTAATTATTTTTATAGATAGTTAGTTTTTATTTTATAATAAAAAAGTTTAAAAAAAGTTCAAAAAATGAATTTACTTTAACTTAAAACTTAATAAAATAAACTTTAATTGTAATCAAATATTTTTGTAGTTTTTGAAAATCATTTGAATCAAGTCAAATGATTTTCAAAAACTCGTACAAACTTTAGTTATCTATGCTTATGCTATTCCTATTATGTATTTGATATTCTATTCGTAACTGCTTTTTTTTTTTTTCAATTAAATGTTAATGCGAATGAACCATAACTATGCAGCCCTATTCCTAATAGATTGACTCCAAAATAGCATATCCAAATTATAAAAAATCCTATAGAAGCCACAATTGCAGAATTTGAGCCTTGCAAATTTTCATTTGTTCTAGTATGTAAATAAATTGCGAATATTGTCCAAGTAATAAATGCCCAAGTTTCTTTTGGGTCCCAATTCCAGTAGGATCCCCACGCTTCATTAGCCCATACTGCTCCCGAAAGAATACCTATGGTTAAAAATAGAAAACCGAGACTAATGACACGAGAACTCCAACAATCCAATTGCTGAATTAATTGATGCCTGTGATAATTTCTAAACGAAATAAAACAATTGTTTTGTAAAACATGGCTTATTTCATTCACGTATTGAATTTTTCCAAATGAAAATGACCTAAAATGGTTGTTTTTACATTTTAATTTTTTTTTTTTATTTTTTCGAAATGTAATGGCTAGAAGAGCTACTGATAATAATGATCCGCAGAGAAGAGATGCATAGCTCAATACCATCATACTTACGTGCATCATTAACCACTGTGATTGTAGAGCAGGTACTAATATTGTGGATTGCTGCATTTCAGTTAAAAGACCTGAGGTGGCAAATCCTTGAGTCAAAATAGCACTGGGTGCAGTTATTGCACTTAGAAGATTTTTTTGTTTTCTAAAAAAAGGAAGCATATGAATAATGGATAAACTCCATGAAAGGAACATTAATGATTCATATAAATTACTTAAGGGTAAATGCCCCGAATAAATCCAACGAATAACTAATAATCCTGTTATACATAAAAAAGCGGCTACCATTCCTTTTTCCGACGAATCATATAATCCTACGATTTCGTGGACTAATAAGTTAATCAAATAAATCGTCAGTACGATTGAAACAATCGACAAGGAAATGTGAGTTAATATATGTTCTAAAGTAAAAAATATCATAAAAAATCCTAAAAAGGATATCCTCCAAGAATGGAATGGAGATCTGAAATTATATTCTATCCATTATAGGAATTATAATAGTATTTATTTGACTAGTATTTCTTTTTTAGAAATATGCCGCTACTCGGACTCGAACCGAGATGCTCTAGCACTGCTTCCTAAGAGCAGCGTGTCTACCGATTTCACCATAGCGGCTTGCTCGAAATCATAATAGCCCATTCATTTTTAATCGTCGAGATTGGAGGAGTAAATTCAATGCAATATTTATTTTGCCGAAAGATTAAAAATATCCTTTAAATTACTATTTAAACGTTCAATAATCATTACCTTACTTAATTGTAGTGTGAGGTGGGGCTATTGTTGTTAGTTTTAAAACCGCACTGAATGGTTTTTCGTGTGGTTTAAGTTCTTGTAAAATTTGATAATTTTAAGGAGGTTTAAAATGTTTGTTGGATAGGTTGAAAACTGGATTAACTATAAATTGCCAATTGCTAGGATTTAAATTGTACCCATAATTCGTGGTACTATTTATCAAACTAATTAAGTATTAGTCAAACCAATTAGTAGGCTGTAGATATACCAGTGAAAATTTGTCTTCAATATTTCTAAAACGATTTTTCATTATGGAATGCATATTGTTCTTTATGGATAGGTATCTTAATGTATTCTATAGTTAAAGTTAAGTTAAAACATAGAATATATATTCGGCATCCAGAACCCAATAAGCCTTTTAAAATTAAAAGAAAAATATCATTTTTGTGAAAAGTGAATCGATGGGGAAAATAAAAATCCCCATCCCACAAAAACCCACTAACGAGAAAGAGAAAACTTTGTAAAGAGAAAAATGATATATTGTGCCTAATTTTTCGAGCCTTTGTCTAGTAGACACAAAAATGTTATCCTACAACATAGGACAATAGAAAATTGCATCTCATTAAGTTTACCATATTAATGGTAATTTCTTATCTTATAAATTATCGAATTCGTTGGTTCATATCGATTAAGATTATTCCAAGACTTTTCCAAGTCTTTATTATATAATATATTACTTGTTTGTTGTACAAAAAAGCTTTTAGAATTCCCGGTCGAAAGGGATTTTGCTAAAGAAAAAGCTTTTATTCCTGCCCAATACACTTGATTTTTCAAAAAATTTTTACGAATATGCTTTTTGGACATAGAAATACGCTTTTTTTGAATCGCCATTCAAAAATGCAGAGGTTATTCATTTTATAGTTAAATGTGGAAGACATTTATTGTTCAAAAAAATATATAATTTTTTTATTACTCAAATTTACATACAATATTTTGAAGAAAGAATTATTTATAGTGACTAGTATTATATATATATAACTATATTCGAATGAAGATATTTATATATATACATGTCATGGCTATAGAAATCGAGTTGCTTTCCATTGGTAAAAAAGAATCAAAAAGAGTTTCAATTGTCTATTTTTGCCATGTTGCATTTCATCTAATTTCAAAAAAGAAATCAAAAAGTTTAAGAACCCTTACCTAATTTAAGAAAACTAAACTGTAAAACTCTTTCTATTAATTGTAATTGATCGAGGATCAAGAAAGTATATCTAATCTAATTAAAATTAGAAAAAATGAGTATCCATTAGTAAAAAATTTATTAAACGATATGTTATTTGAACCAGAAATTTTTATTATTATTTCAGCTCTGTGCAAACTGAAGTGATGAGTAACAAATCGACGAACATCAATAAAATTAATGATAAGTTTAAGTTGCTTTATTGAAACAAATATAAGCAACTCACTCAGTTTCCCAACGGACTAGTTCACAACCGATTAATGATTCTGAATTCTGAATTCCGACTCAATAATAAGAAAATAATCTCCTTGTTTTTTTGTTTATCGGGTTGAGTTATTGGTGGATCATAGGATACTCGGAATCAAGTACTTTGTTTTTCATAATTTTTTGACTTGTTTTATGTATATAAACTAAATTATTGTAATAATGAAATGATTGAAAATATTATATTCTCTATGTTCATATATCTTAATCTTTAATAAAAAAAAAAGAATAACCAGACTTAATCGTTTTTATTTGACTATTTTGAAATCATCAGAATTCTTAATTCTATTTCTATATTAATTCTATTTCTATTAAAGTCTTTTCATATCTTTATTTTTTTTTGCTCCGTTCTAAATATAAAAGAGTTGGTGAATCGGAAACAATTTAACAATAAAAAAAGGTTTATTTTTTATGGAATATACGTATCAATATGCGTGGATCATACCTTTCGTCCCCCTTCCGGTTCCTATAGCAATAGGGGTAGGCCTTTTTCTTTTCCCGGCGGCAACAAAAAATATTCGTCGTATATGGGCTTTTCTTAGTGTTTTATTACTAAGTATCGTGATGATTTTTTCCGCCAATCTGTCTATTCAGCAAATAAATGGCAGTCCATCCTACCAATATGTATGGTCTTGGACCTTAAATAATGATTTTTCTTTAGATTTAGGCCACTTAATAGATCCGCTTACTTCCATTATGTTAATATTAATAACTACTGTTGGAATAATGGTTCTTATTTATAGTGACAATTATATGTCTCATGATCAAGGCTATTTGACATTTTTTGCTTATATTAGTTTTTTTAACGCTTCGATGCTGGGATTAGTTACTAGTTCAAATTTGATACAAATTTATATTTTTTGGGAATTAGTTGGAATGTGTTCGTATCTATTAATAGGTTTTTGGTTCACACGACCCCTTGCCGCAACTGCTTGTCAAAAAGCGTTTGTAACTAATCGTGTAGGGGATTTTTTTTTATTTTTAGGAATCTTAGGTCTTTATTGGATAACGGGGAGTTTTGAATTTCGGGATTTATTTGAAATAGCCAATAATTTGATTGATAATAATGGGGACAATTCTTTATTTCTTACTTTGTGTGCTTCCCTATTATTTGTAGGTTCGGTTGCCAAGTCTGCGCAATTCCCTCTTCATGTATGGTTACCTGATGCTATGGAAGGCCCTACTCCTATTTCGGCTCTTATACATGCTGCTACTATGGTAGCAGCAGGAATTTTTCTTGTAGCTCGACTTTTTCCTCTTTTTACAGTCATACCTTACATACTGAATATAATTTCTTTGGTAGGTATAATAACAATACTATTAGGAGCTACTTTAGCTCTTGCTCAAAGAGACATTAAAAGAAGTCTAGCCTATTCTACAATGTCGCAATTGGGCTATATTATGTTAGCTTTAGGTATGGGATCTTATCGAACTGCTTTATTTCATTTGATCACTCATGCCTATTCGAAAGCATTATTGTTTTTAGGATCTGGCTCCATTATTCATTCAATGGAAACTATTGTTGGGTATTCCCCAGATAAAAGCCAGAATATGGTTCTTATGGGTGGTTTAAAAAAATATGTCCCAATTACAAAAATTTCATTTTTTTTAGGCACGCTTTCTCTTTGTGGTATTCCACCTCTTGCTTGTTTTTGGTCCAAAGATGAAATTCTTAATGATAGTTGGTTGTATTCACCCATTTTTGCAATAATAGCTTGTTTCACAGCAGGATTAACTGCATTTTATATGTTTCGGATGTATTTACTTACTTTTGAAGGTCATTTAAATAGTAATTGTAAAAATTACAGCGGCAAAAAAAATAATGTGTTCCATTCAATATCTATCTGGGGAAAAAAAGGACAAAAAGTAAAAAAAAATAATTTGATTTTATCAACAATGAATCATAATCAAAGAATTTCTGTTTTTTCGAAAAAAGTATATCCTATTGTTGGTAATGTAGAAACCAATATGGTGGGGCCTCTTATTACTATAAAAAATTTTTCCAATAAAAAAATTTCCACATATCCTTATGAATCGGACAATACTATGTTATTACCACTTCTTATATTGGTCTTAGTTACTTTGTTCGTTGGATCCATAGGAATTCCTTTTGGTCAAGGAATAATTCATTTAGATATATTATCCAGATGGTTAACTCCATCAATAAACTTTTTACATTCAAATTATGATTTTGATTGGGATGAATTTGTGATAAATGCTATTTTTTCAGTCAGTATAGCATATTTCGGAATATTTATAGCGTTTCTTTTCTATGGGCCTGCTTATTCCAATTTTAATAATTTGAACTTCATAAATTTATCTGTTCAAATGGGTCCTAGGAGAATTATTTGGGACAAAATACTCAATTTTATATATAATTGGTCATATAATCGTGGTTACATAGACGCTATTTATACAAAAACCTTAACTACAGGTATAAGAGGGCTAGCAGAACTAAGTTATTTTTTTGATAAACAAGTAATTGATGGAATTACGAATGCTGTTGCTATTCTAAATTTATTTGTAGCAGAAATTATCAAATATGTAGGCGGAGGACGAATCTCTTCTTATCTCTTCTTTTACTTATTTTATGTATTTATTTTTATAGTAATTTACTGTATTTTTAATTTACAATTTTAAATTTTAATAAATTTTAAAAAGTGTTTTTTATTTTTTCTTCAAATTCTCGGTAATCAGTAGTAAGGGCAGTAGGAAGAGCGATATCATGAAGTTTGTTTATCAAAAGAGTTTCGATAGAATCTTCTATCGAGTTTATTAAATACTCGTTCATGTTTGAACCTGAATACAATTCTTTGATTGTTCCACGATGGGGTCCATTCAAAAGAGGATCATATATTTTAGGTAAGCATTCTTGTTCAGTCTCATCATTGCACAATCTAGTTCTTTTTTCGAGTACATCCATAGCAAGAGACCCCTTGTCTAGAGCTTCAATTCGATTGATAAGTTCGTTGATGAGGTTGTTTCGTTTTTGTTCATTGGTATAAAACCAATGATTATACAGTTCTGCTGGGGATAGCTTTTCTGTCGTGCACAAAAGCATCTTCTGTTGTATCATTTCAAAAAACGTTGACAAACTGGGCGGATATGTAAAAGATATTCTTTGTTTTCCATCACTTGGGCATGTATAAAAAAAATGTTGTGACATTTCAGTTCTTACGGCGTTTTCAAATAGATCATTTTTTATATAGC